TTTACAAACCTGATGTTGATAAATTTGCGGATCTAGAAATTCATTTCGGACAATTGAACCTTCTCAAACTGTTTCTTTTTAAGAACTAAAAAGATTTGTGCCAAAACAACAGATGCCAAAAAGAACAAAAGGCCTTGGACACGTAGTGGATCTTGAAGTACTATTTCTGCATCTCCCTGACCAAATCCACCCACATTAGGATTACTTGTTAATGGTTGATCAAGTTTGATAGATTCGCCCTCTGAAACACGAAGTTCTGGTCCTGGAGGGATAATATCAACCACTTGGCGTCCATCCAATGCATCCGTTATGGTTATTTCGTACCCCCCTTTTTCTTTTCGTATGATTTTGCTTACTATACCCGCTGCTGTAGCATTATAAACCGTATTGTTACTTTTTGTCCCGTCGGGATAAATCTGCCCCCTTCCCCTGTTACCACCTACGTATATTGGGTATTTTAAGAAGTGAACATCTTTATTAGTCGCGGGATCCGGGGAAAGAATAGGAAAAGTGATTTCACTATATTTCTTACCAGGAACAGGCCCTATCACAAGAATATTTTTTTTAGTGGGGCCGTAATTCTGAAAAGATAGATTGCCTATCTTTTCTTTCATCTCGGGAGAAATACGACTGGGGGGGGCTAATTCAAACCCTTCCGGTAAAATAAGAACGGCCCCTACATTCAACCCCCCCTTTTTACCATTAGCAAGAACTTGTTTCAGTTGCATATCATAAGGAATTCTAACAACTGCTTCAAACACAGTATCAGGAAGTACCGCTTGCGGAACCTCAATATCCACAGGTTTATTAGCTAAATGGCAATTGGCGCATACAATACGACCAGTGGCTTCTCGTGGATTTTCAAAACCCTGCTGCGCAAAAATGGGATATGCATTTGAAATGGAGGCCCGAGTTATTATATATATCATGAGTGATACGGAAATGAATCGAGTAATCTCTTCCTTTATCGAAGAAAAAGTATTTCTAATTTGCATGGTCCAATCGTTGATCCCGAAAATTTCTACAATAAAATTGGGTAGGTCGCTAGTATAGTTCCCTATCCACGATTTTGCTATTTACTGAAATAATTTTACTGGAATATAGGAGGAATCCTCTGAATGGGTAGAAAGAGTAAGGTAAGTACGACCTGGAATGCTTTGCTTAGGTACAAAGTAAGAAACATTCTAATTGACTCGTTTTTCAGTCATTCATTGAATGATAAATCACTACAAGTGACGGAGATACACGATTTAAATAAAGGAAAATCCAATATTTGAAAATTGTATCTAGAATGACTGGAAAAGTGGAAACAAGACCAGATATAATTTGATCATTATGAAAAAATCCAAAATCGTTATAGACATAGCCAATCATTAGTTCCCAACCGTGGGGCGAATGGAATCCGATACATAAATCAGTTACTAAAAGAATGGAAAAGGCTTTTATTGTGTCGCTTAAATTATATAGGAATTCTTGAACCCAAGAATTAAGAAAAACAAGTTCTTCATTACCCAGAATAGAATAAGCACTTAGAATAACGAAACAGATTAGATTTGTCGAGAAGTGCAAAATTGTATGGATATGATCCTCATCGTGTATCTTGATCAATTGGATTGTTTCTTTGTGGAGCTCCATACGAAACTTTTGTAGATGTCTTTCCGGGAATTCCTTTACCATTTCATCCAAGAGAAATAGCTCCTCTAATTCTATGAATTTTTCTAGAATACTCTTTTCTTGAATATCGTTCAAAAAAGTTTCGGATTGCCTAGTATTCCACCAATTAGTAACCCAAGATTCTAGACTTTTATTAAATGAGAGAGTGATCCACCGGGGCAAAAAGACTACAAATACTATAAATGAAAGATATCGAAGGGGAATAGATGCGCTCTTTTTTGTCATTTTTTCATCTGTGAATTGTCACCTCATTCGTTGACTCTATGCGATCTAATATTTCTATCAAGCATAAGTTCTATTATAAGGTATCGCGCCTATTAATTATTAATTTATTAATCGAGCCCCCATTTTTTAGTTGTGATTCAGAGGTTAGTCCTTGAATCTAGTGTAGAAAAAATACAGAAATAGAAGAAGAATCCACTTCGAATTCGAATTCCAATGAAGAAATAATAAAAAAATAGATTGTTTCCAGATATCTTAATTGATCAAATATTCGAAGTAATTACCCCCCTTTGATGAATGCCCGAAAGATTCAAATAAAGATTCAAATAATGAATATTTTTCGGATTTCGAAATGAAAGAACTTCCTGTTTATTAAAAAAGAAAATATCAAATATTTCGAAAAAAAAAAATTGACAGACAAAAACAAAAAAGGGTTTCGTTTTATATTTTATATTATGGCCGCCACGTACACGTTTGCCTTGGTTTGGCCCCACGAGGCGTTCTGAAGAAACTTTAATTAAGTAAGTTATGCTTATAGAAAAAAAGGATTCTTAGGGGTTTTCCTCTTGCTGAGAAAGCATTTATTTTGCAGTTTCTTTTTTCAAAATACTTCAATTGGTACACGCAAGAAATAGGCCAATTCCGCAGCCTTTTGCTCAATTTCCCGTGGAGTCAAATTCTCATCAGTACGAGTCAAGGGAACGTCTCCCAGGCCTCTGATTTCCATATAAAGGACACGACGAGCATAAATACCCTCTTTTACTTCTATTCTGATGGACTGAATATCTTTCATAAGGAATCGTAAAAAGATGCGGCGATTTTTTCCAGGAAATCCCCAACGAAAAATGCACACTATTCCTTCTTTTCTATCAAATCGATCATAACCGCTACCTACATTCCATGTAATTGTGCACCACAAATAGGAACTAATAAAGAGACCCGCGATCCCATAGAAAGACATTACGATCCCTTGTGGGAAAAAAAGGATTTGTTGAGACGGAAAGAAGGATATCAAATTCTTATCAAGATAACTAGAAATTCCAACCAATAAGAATCCTAATGAACCTAAAAAAAGGATAAACGCCCAGCAGAAATTACTTGTTTTGCGAGATCCTGCTATAAATTCTATCCATATATATTCTGATCGCCAACTCATACATAGTAGATCCAGTTGCATTTTATGGAATAACAAAAAAAAATTCACTTTACTTTTTTTCCGAAGTAACTCTCATCAACTAGTACTATTCTGATGTGAAGTTTTAGTAGTAATTAATCGAATTTGTTAGATATAATAAAATAAAAGAGATATAATAAAATAAAAGCATCCCGATTCCCTATCAATAGCTACATACATATGGATAGATTTACTTTAATTTCAGACATGAGTTCGGATCCCAGCCTATTTTTTTTTTATTGCTAGAATTCGTCTGTCCATATATCATGTTTACGCATGTATAAGATCTTTTTCATTTATGTTCGGAGAAAGCCACCTGTTATTCTTATACAATATTCTACTAAATGGATATCCTTGTTCGCTAAGTCTTGAAAAAAAAACTAGATGAGATTTGACCACATCAGATTTAAAAAATCTTTTTTTTTTGAACATGAAGAGATAAAGAGGCCATTGCAATTGCCGGAAATACTAGGCCTACTAAAGGCACAAAAAAGGAGGGTAAGTTGTTGAGAATTGTCATAGAATGGGGTACCTCGATTTAATATTTGTACCTGTTATTGTTATAAGGATATCTTATAATAATTATAATTCATATTATAATTCGTATATTAGTATACTAAGTATATCGAAGTGAGTATATATAATAAGTGCAAGCAATGTCGAACTAAATAAACGGACTTATTCATCTTTCTACATGAAATAGATGTATGTATGATAATCCACTTTCTTTATTATTCTTACTTCTTTTATTTTTATTCTTATATTGTTCTTATCTTCTTCTTCTAATTTCTTTTTTAATAAAAAAAGAGTCTCTTAAAAATTTAAAAATCCCCGAAAGATTCGTTAGAATCCGACCCAAGAGCAGGAATTCTTATAAAAAGGGGACTTCTTGGGAGATATAGAAAGATGCAAGATTCCATATTTTCTATATTCTCCATTTTCTATATTTGAAATAGATACATATAGAAGAGGCGAACAGAACACGAAATTCGTTTTATTTGCCTTGCCTCCTAATTCGAAGGAAGAATTCGCTGTTTATGTTGTTGTTTTTTTACCGATATTACTAATCAGCAATATCGGTAAAAAAACAACAATTATCCGCATGATTCTTTCTACAATTAAATCTTATGTCACCAAATAAAAATGCATTTTTTCGGTTTTTTATTTTGATTCTGATAAACTAACTAACTAGTTGTTCGCCACAAAAAAAAAGTGGAACTCAAGACTCTACTTGATTGAATTTTTATTGAAAGGAAAAAAGGCGTGGAGCTGAAATAGCTCACTCAGAACACCTTTTAAAGGGTTACGTGGTACGATTGGATCGAATAAGCCCTTATGGAATAAATATTCAGCCGCTTGTGAACCTTCAGGTACTGTCTTATTCAATGTTTGTTCAATTACTCTTTTACCCGCAAATGCAATATAGGCATTAGGTTCGGCAATAATGATATCCCCCAACATACCAAAACTAGCTGTTACTCCACCAGTAGTAGGAGATGTAAGAATTGATACATAGAATAACTTTTTATTTGATTGATAATCATATAAAGCAGAAGATATTTTAGCCATTTGCATCAAGCTCAAACTTCCTTCTTGCATGCGTGCCCCTCCGGAAGCACACACTAGAATAAGAGGTAAAAGTTTATTGGTAGCATACTCGATCAAACGGGTGATTTTCTCGCCTACTACGGATCCCATACTACCCCCCATAAACTGAAAATCCATAACCCCAATTGCGACGGGAATCCCGTTTAGTTGACCTGTACCTGTTTGAACAGCCTCTGTTAATCCTGTTTTTTTTTGATAAGAATCAATACGATCTTTATAAGGTTCCTCTTCTGAATGAAATTCAATGGGATCCAGAGAAACCATGCCGTCATCCATCGGATCCCAAGTACCTGGATCAACCGAAAGTTCGATTCTATCTGAA